AAAAAAAAGAAAAAACCTAAACACAAAATTTTTAAATAGAGTCAAGACTCTAGATAAACCTCTAGATATAAATATAAATTCTCTTATCCTGAATGTACTCGAAAAAAAAAATAGATTAGGTAAATTAAAATTATATAAGAATAATACAAAAAAAGAATACTTACCTAAGGTATACGATCCCGTCTTGAATAGTGCATCCCGCGCACAAATTAAATTTTTTTTTTCGTTTTCAATCGAAGACAAAAGTTCCATACAAAATTACATAGAAGGGGGTTGGAAAAATAAGATTCGAGATCTCTTTCTTATTTTTAATAACTTCGAATTTGAACAGAAAAAAAATGCATTTGATAGAATAGATAAAAAATCATTAAAAAAAGAAATTAGGTTTTTGTTGAACTTAATTAAAGAATTTGCTGAAAAAGCAACATCAAGTTTTAATTTAAAAAAAAATCATTTATTTCCTGACTATAAACAAGTAAAAATTAATCCGGAAGGTAAAAAAAAAAAAATTCTATTGAAAATAGTTCAGGCTGATCCTAACAATAAAGACATTCTAAAACAAGTTATTAAGCTAAACGAAATAAAAAAAAAAGTACCTCGATGGTCATACAAATTAATCGACTTTTTTAATTTAGAACAAGAGGAGAGCGAAAACGAAGAAATTTTGAAAACGAATTCGCCGATTCGTTCAAGAAAAAGCAAACGTGTAGTAGTTTTTAATTATGATCTAGAAGACACCGATACCTCTAGTAATCCCCAGGATCCTAATAATAATGATGATGAAACAGACGACATTTATTTGATACGTTATTCACAACAATCAGATTTTCGGCGAGACATAATCACAGGCTCGCTACGAGCCCAAAGGCGTAAAACAGTTATTTGGAAAGCCTTTGAAGCAAATGTACATTCCCCCACTTTTTTGGACCGAATAGACAAAGACGTTTCTTTTTCTTTTGATATTTACGAGACAATTAAAAAAAATTTCCAAAATTGGGTACGGAAAAACAAAGAATTCAAAATTATAGATTATACAGAGAAAAGGGCAAAAGAAAGTACTAAAAAAAAAGCTAACAAAAGAGAAGAAGAAAAAAGAAGAGAGAAAGCACGGATAGAAATAGGAGAAGCCTGGGATAGGCTTGTAGTTGCTCAAGTAATAAGAGGTCTTGTATTAATAACCCAATCAATTTTGAGAAAATATATTATATTACCATTATTGATAATAGTTAAAAATATAGGTCGTATACTATTATTTCAATTTCCCGAATGGTCCGAAGATTTAAGGGATTGGAAAAGAGAAATGCATGTTAAATGTACCTATAACGGCGTTCAATTATCAGAAAAAGAATTTCCTAAAAACTGGTTAAGAGACGGTATTCAGATAAAGATCCTATTTCCTTTTCGTCTGAAACCTTGGCACAAATCTAAGTTTAAGCGACGAGAAACTTATAATTATACAATGAAAAATAAAGAACAAAAAAATGATTTTTTTTTTTTAACAGTTTTTGGAACGGAAACTGAACTTCCTTTTGGTTCTCCACGAAAACAACGTTCATTTTTTGAACCTATTCTTAAACAACTCAAAAAAAAATTGATAAAATTGAAAAATAAATGTTTTAGAGTTCTAATAATTTTTAAAAAAAGAAGAAATTTTTTTCTAAATATCTCAAAAGAAAGAAAAAAAGGGTTTATTAAAAACATTAAATTTATAAAAAAACAAATAAAAGAATTAGCAAAAATGAACCAAATTCTATTATTTGGATCGAAACAAATAGAAATACATGAATTTAATGAAAGCAAAAAAGAAAAAACTTTGACTTTGATAAGAAATAATGAGATAATTCATGAATTATCGATTAACATTGAATCTACGAATTTCAAAACTTTTTCATTGAAAAAAAAAAAAATACAAGATCTAACTGATCGAAGACAGACAACCATAAATCAAATACAAACTATTTCAAAAGACAACAAAAAAAAAATTATAAGCCTACATATAAATATTAGTTTTAACAAAATGAGTTATGATGATAAAAGATTGGAATCGCCAAAAAATATTAGGCAGATATTAAAAATAAAAAAAGTTCAACTAATTCGTAAAGCAAAATTTTTTATAAACTTTTTCATTGAAAGAATATATATAAATATCTTTTTATATATCAGTAATTTTCCTAGAAAAAGTGCACAACTTTTTTTTTATTTTTTTTTTGAATCAACAAAAAAAAATTATTATAAATACCGTTCCTATAATAACTATATTTACAATAATGAAACAAATCAAAACAAAATTGATAAAACAAAAAAAAAAAAAACTCAGCTTATTTATACTATAAAAGGGTCACTTTCTAATATTAGTAATAAGAACTCACATACTTTTTTTGACTTATCTTATTTATCACAAACATATGTCTTTTACAAATTTTTACAAAACACAGTCTTTAACTTTTATAATTTATATAAGTTAAGATTGAGATATGTCTTTCAATATAATGGACCATCTCTTTTTCTTAAGACTGAAATAAAGGATTATTTTATTGGAACACATAAAATATTACATTCCAACTTAAGGCATAAGAACCTAGGAAATTTTGGAATACATCAATGTAAAAATTTGATAAAAGGGTATTATCAAAATGATTTATCTCAGTCTACGTTAGTAAGACAAAAAAGTAAAAATATAGACTTTATATTTCAAAATAAACATTTAAATTTAAACAAACGTTTTTCATATGAAAAAAACCAATTAATTATATTCGAAAAAAAAAAAAAAAATGTTAAAAAACAGGATAGATACAATCTTTTATCATATAATTTTATTAAATATAAGGATAAGAAGCATTCTTCTATTTTTGGATTACCCTTACAAGTAAATCCTAACCAATATTTTTTATATAATTACAACGAACGTAAACTAATTTTTTTTAAAACGCCAGTAGGTGTTCCGATCAATAATTATCTAGTAGAAACTACTATTATTGATATAAAGAAAAATACGGATAGAAAATATTTTGATTGGATATTTCTGAATTTTCATCTTAGAAAGAAAATTGATATTGGGGCTTGGAGCAATATGGATACTGACGCCAACAATAATAAATATACTAAGATTAGTACTAATTATTATAAAATAATTGATAAAATGGACAAGAAAGGTCTTTTTTATCCCACGATTCATCACAATCAAGAAATCACCCCATCCACTAAAACAAAACTTTTTGATTGGATGAGAATGAATGAAGAAATACTAAGTTGTTCCATATCAAATTTCGAGCTTTGGTTTTTCCCAGAATTTTTGCTACTTTCTAATTCGTATAAAATTAAATCATGGGACATATCAATCAAATTTCTCTTTAATGTAAACAAAAATGCCAGCGAAACTAAAAACACCGCTGTAAAAAAAAAAAAAAATAGTTTTATATCAATTTTTTCAAATGAAAAAAAATCTCTTGAAGTAGAAAAAGAAAATCAAAGAGAAAAAAAACGCGCTTTCCAAGCAGATTTTGAATCAACTCTCTTAAACCACGAAAAAGATATTGAAGAAAATTCTGGGATATCAAAGATGAAAAAAAAGAAAAAACAATACAAGAAGAACATAAACATATACAGGGGGTTTGATTTCTTACTAAAACGATATTTGCTCTTTCAATTGAGATGGGATGATCTTTTAAATCAAAAAACAATGAATAACATTAAAGTATATTGTCTGCTACTTAGACTGATAAACCCAAAAGAAGTTACTATAGCCTCTATTCAAAGGGGAGAACTGAGTCTAAATATTTTAATGATTCAGAAAAATTTAACTCTTACAGAATTACTTAAAAAGGGAATATTACTTATCGAACCCATTCGTCTGTTTATAAAAAAGGAAAAGGAAGGACAATTTATTATGTATCAAACTGTAGGTATTTCTGTGGTTCATAAGAGTAAGTACACAATTAATCGAAGGTACCGAGAAAAAGACCGTGTTGATAATAAAAATTCTGATGAATTCATTCCAAAACATCAAAAGATGGCTGAAAATAGAGCCAAAAATCATTATGATTTGTTTGTTCCTGAAAGTTTTTTATCCCCTAGACATCGTCGAGAATTGAGAATTCTAATTTGTTTCTGTTTTATGAATAGAAATGGTATGCCCCTAAATGCGACATTTTGTAATGAAAATAAGGTAACAAGTCCAGTTTTCAATAAAAGAAAAAGAGATAAAAATACACTAATTAAATTAAAGTTTTTTCTTTGGCCTAATTATCGATTAGAAGATTTCGCTTGTATCAATCGCTATTGGTTTGATACCAACAATGGCAGTCGTTTCAGTATGGTAAGGACACATATGTATCCGAAATTTAAAAATGAACAGACCATGTACTGAAATAAAGTTAAATACAGATGAATTTACTTTATTTCCCGTGTTGGATGGATTGCGTATATGAAGACAAAAAGAAGCACACATACGTTTTTTTACATTCCATTTTGATACATGATACTAATTCAATGACATATCAATATCTATAAATGATGATAAAATATTCGTCATTTATTTTATTTTAAAATTTTTATTTTAGGGGTATAATTTTTATCTTTTGTGAGTGTAGACAACCATCCTTTTGTCTACCTATTTGAAGACAATTTTAAAATTGCTAATTTTGAACAAAATTAAGATTATTCTATTGTGTATGCAAAAAAAAATGAGTAGCACTATTATTATTGATCAATAAAAATATCTATTAATTAAGGTAAGGGCCGTGGGGGGAGGAGGAAAAGATTTAATTTCATGGTAAAAAAGTCATTCATCTCGGTTATTTCGTACGAAGAAAAAGAAGAAAAGAAGGGGTCTGTTGTATTTCAAATACTAAGGCTAACTAATAGGATACGAACACTTTCGTCACATTTGGAATTGCACAGAAAAGACTATTTATCGAAGAGAGGCCTCCACAAAATTTTGGGAAAACGCCAAAGGATGCTGTCTTATTTGTCAAAGAAAAATAGAATACGTTATAAACAATTAATTAATCAGTTAAATATTCGGGACTCAAAAACGCGTTAATTTGAAGAGTCGTTTTGAATTATTTGATTTATTAGATCTTGAATTTTAATGAACTTATTTTAACTTTCACTAATTCATGAAAGAATGAACGGAGGAAAAACCTATGAATATACCAGCTACAAGAAATGACCTCATGATAGTAAATATGGGCCCCCACCACCCATCAATGCATGGCGTTCTTCGACTCATCGTTACTCTCGACGGTGAAGATGTTATTGATTGTGAACCAATATTAGGTTATTTACATCGAGGAATGGAAAAAATTGCGGAAAACCGAACAATTATACAATATCTGCCTTATGTAACACGTTGGGATTATTTAGCTACCATGTTCACAGAAGCAATAACCGTAAATGGGCCAGAGTTGTTGGGAAATATACAAGTACCTAAAAGAGCCAGCTATATCCGAACAATTATGTTGGAGTTGAGTCGTATAGCTTCGCATCTCTTATGGCTCGGTCCTTTTATGGCAGATATTGGGGCGCAGACTCCTTTCTTCTATATTTTCAGAGAAAGAGAATTAGTATATGATCTATTTGAAGCCGCCACTGGGATGAGAATGATGCATAATTTTTTTCGTATTGGAGGAGTAACGGCCGATTTACCTTATGGCTGGATCGATAAATGTTTAGATTTTTGTGATTATTTTTTAACAGGAGTTACTGAATATCAAAAACTTATTACACGAAATCCTATTTTTTTAGAACGAGTTGAAGGGGTAGGCATGATTGGAAAAGAGGAAGTCAAAAATTGGGGTTTATCAGGGCCAATGCTGCGAGCTTCTGGAATACAATGGGATCTCCGTAAAGTTGATCATTATGAGTGTTACGACGAATTTGATTGGGAAGTACAGTGGCAAAAAGAAGGAGATTCATTAGCTCGTTATCTAGTTCGAATTGGCGAAATGACAGAATCCATAAAAATTATTCAACAGGCTTTAGAAGGAATTCCGGGGGGGCCGTATGAAAATTTAGAAATCCGATACTTTGATAGAGAAAAGAATCCAGAATGGAATGATTTTGACTATCGATTTTTTAGTAAAAAACCTTCTCCCACATTTGAATTGCCGAAACAAGAACTCTATGTGAGAGTTGAAGCCCCAAAGGGAGAATTGGGAATTTTTTTAATAGGAGATCAGAGCGTTTTTCCTTGGAGGTGTAAAATTCGCCCGCCTGGTTTTATCAATTTGCAAATTCTTCCTCAGTTAGTTAAAAGAATGAAATTGGCTGATATTATGACAATACTCGGTAGCATAGATATCATTATGGGAGAAGTTGATCGTTGAAATGATAATTGATAGAACAGAAGTACAAGATATCAATTCTTTTTCTAGATTGGAATTTTTAAAAGAGGCTTATGGAATTATATGGATACTTATTCCTATTTTTACTCTTATATTGGGAATTACAATGGGTGTACTAGTAATTGTATGGTTAGAAAGAGAAATATCTGCAGGGATACAACAGCGTATTGGCCCTGAATACGCCGGCCCTTTAGGAGTTCTTCAAGCTTTAGCCGATGGGACAAAACTTCTTTTCAAAGAAAATATCTTTCCATCTAGAGGAGATACTCGTTTATTCAGTATCGGACCATCCATAGTGGTCATATCCATTTTAGTAAGCTATTCAGTAGTTCCTTTTGGTTCTCGCCTTGTTTTATCGGATCTCAATATTGGTCTTTTTTTATGGATTGCCGTTTCAAGTATTTCTCCCATTGGCCTTCTTATGTCAGGATACGGGTCAAATAATAAATATTCTTTTTTAGGTGGTCTACGGGCTGCTGCTCAATCGATTAGTTATGAAATACCATTAACTTTATGTGTGTTATCAATATCTCTACGTGCGGTTCGTTAAGACAAAAATTATTTTCTATTTCTTCCTTTATAGTAAGAGGGCGGAATGCCTTGAGAAAATATCTTCATTTTTTATTCAGTATTTGGCTGGATGAACTAAATCAGAAAGTTATATGAGTGAAAGAAAACAGCTTATAGATAAAATGGCAGTAAAAAAATGGAGTCTCATTTTCTATGTATAAGAGTTAGAGAACTGAACGGAAATAAACATAAGCGGAAGAAAGCGTTTGCCCCAAGATTTGGTAATTAGTCATCCTGACTTGAAGCGGGTTAAAAAGATCCACCAGAGTGAGTTTTCACTATCGTTTATATGTATTATCATACATGGATTACCTTTAACAGATGATTGAACAAAAACGAGCGGATGAGTAGAAACACCAAGATACACAAAGGATTTGTAATGGAGATTATGTAAAAGAATATTTCTGCATAATGTACAAAGAATATTTATTGGGGCTTTAAGTTGGTAGAAATGATTAGGCAGTACTCCCCACGATTCCGATCCAGAGTATGCTCCTATCCGTCGATTAAATAAATAACCATTGGAAACGAAATAATCCTTTGTTTTGATTTTGTAAATCCAATCTTCGCAGAAACAGAAAGAAGAATAGAAACGAAAAAAAAGAGAAAGAAATACAATTACAGTAAAAAAATAAAAAAGAATAAAAAATATATTTTTTATTCTTTCCTTTCTATATTTATATAGATAGCATTCGTACTATAATACATGAATTTATGTATAATTTTTTTCGTAAGTTAAAAGAAAGGGTTATTGATATCTTTATACGGAGTATTTGATTGAAGAATTAAGCTATTACTCAACAAAGAAAACTTAAAATGATTACTGAAATTATTAAATCAAAGGATTAAGATCAATTCAGAAGCACTTTAATTTTTTTAATTTATATATTTATATTAAAAAAATTAGATTATTAATAATCTAAATTTTTATTAAAGCAAAACAGACAGAATTCAATTGGTCTAATTCGGGATTGTCGGGATCGTACAAAAAATTTTGATCTTATACATCTTATAAACATATCAAGATAAAATAATACCGACCCACGCTTTAGATTTATTTAAGGCCCTCAAGGAGCCGTATGCGGTGAAAATCTCATGTACGGTTCTGGAATAGCGATGGAAACAGTGATGGTATCACCGACTATAATTATCTAATAGTTCAAGTACAGTTGATATAGTTGAGGCACAATCAAAATATGGTTTTTGGGGGTGGAATTTGTGGCGTCAACCTATAGGGTTTATTTTTTTTCTAATTTCTTCCCTAGCAGAATGTGAAAGATTACCTTTTGATTTACCAGAAGCAGAAGAAGAATTAGTAGCAGGTTATCAAACCGAATACTCAGGTATCAAATTTGCTTTATTTTACGTTGCTTCCTATTTAAACCTATTAGTTTCTTCATTATTTATAACAGTTCTTTATTTGGGCGGTTGGAATTTATCTATTCCGTACATATTTGTTTCTGAGTTTTTTGAAATAAATAAAACATACGGTGTTTTTGAACCGACAATTGATATGTTTATTACATTAGCTAAGACTTATTTGTTCTTGTTCATTTCTATCACAACAAGATGGACTTTACCTAGGATAAGAATGGACCAGCTATTGAATCTTGGATGGAAATTTCTTTTACCTATTTCTCTCGGTAATCTATTATTAACAACTTCTTCTCAACTATTTTCACTGTAAAAGAATATAATATTCTATATTTCCTACTTGGATCAAACAAGAGAAAAAAACAAAGATAAAATTATATATATTCACGATATGTTTTCTATGATAACTGGGTTCATGAACTATGGTCAACAAACAGTACGGGCTACAAGGTACATTGGTCAAAGTTTCATGATTACCTTATCCCACGTAAATCGTTTACCCATAACTATTCAATATCCTTATGAAAAGGTAATCACCGCGGAGCGTTTCCGTGGTCGAATCCATTTTGAATTTGATAAATGTATTGCTTGTGAAGTATGTGTTCGTGTATGTCCTATAGATCTACCCGTCGTTGATTGGAAATTGGAAACTGATATTCGAAAGAAAGGATTACTTAATTACAGTATTGATTTCGGAATCTGTATATTTTGTGGTAACTGTGTTGAGTATTGTCCAACAAATTGTTTATCAATGACTGAAGAATATGAACTTTCTACTTATGATCGTCACGAATTGAATTATAATCAAATTGCTCTGGGTCGTTTACCAATGGCAGTAATTGATGATTATACAATTCGAACAATTTTGAATTCGACTCAAATAAAAAATAAGTAAATTCTTGATTAAAGAAAATTTTTGAATTACTAGGATTTAGTTTTGATTTAAAGAAATGAGTTTTTCCTTTTTGTTTGGTCTCAATAATTAAAAACTACAAATATCAACAGGTTATTAGTTGGTAAGAATTACGTCTTAATTTGTATTGAAATTTCATTAATTAATATCTCTGATATAATTAATATATATGATATTGATATTATTTCGAAATGGATAGTTTTTTCGAAATAGATATTTTCGTATTCGAGCTACTCTTACTCTATTCAGAGAAAACATGAAATTTGTCCAATAAATGTACCCACATTAATTCATACCTCTTAGGAGGTAATGCAAGTAGAAATTTCTTATGAATCATCAACTATATTTTTCTGGTCTGGTTCTCAATAAGGTCATGAAAAAGATTTCGATTTATCTATCTCTTATTTTACATATAATGGATTTGCATGGACCCATACATGATTTTCTTTTAGTCTTTCTGGGATTAGGTCTTATCTTAGGAGGTATAGGAGTAGTATTACTTACCAACCCAATTTATTGTGCCTTTTCGTTGGGATTAGTTCTTATTTCTATATCTCTATTCTATATTCTATCCAATTCATATTTTGTAGCTGCTTCCCAACTCCTTATTTACGTGGGAGCTATAAATGTTTTAATCATATTTGCTGTGATGTTTATGAATGGTTCAGACTACTCCAAAGATTTTAATCTTTGGACAATTGGGAATGGGGTTACTTTGCTGGTTTGTACAAGTCTTTTTGGTTTACTAATTACTATTATTACAGATACGTCATGGTATGGCATTATTTGGACTACAAGATCAAACCAGATTATAGAGCACGATTTGATAAGTAATAGTCAACAAATTGGAATTCATTTATCAACAGATTTTTTTCTTCCATTTGAATTCATTTCGATAATTCTTTTAGCCGCTTTGATAGGTGCAATTTCCGTGGCGCGCCAATAATAAATCTATCAAATTATCAACAAATTAAACGTTATTTTGTGTTATCACATTTATTTTCCTTCAATTTAGAATTTAAAATTGTTTATGTCTAAAATAGAAATTCTTTTATTCGACCTATTCCCAATATATTTCTTTGTTCCATACTTTATTTTATATACTAGTCAATTGAATGCCTTGCCTTGTTGTTCATATTATATTTAAATGAATCGAAATTAATAAGGAGTTGGTTAATGATGCTCGAACATGTACTTGTTTTGAGTGCCTACTTATTTTCTCTCGGCATATATGGATTGATCACCAGCCGAAATATGGTTAGAGCTCTTATGTGTCTTGAACTTATACTGAATGCGGTTAATATAAATTTAGTAACATTTTCTGATTTTTTTGACAGTCGCCAATTAAAAGGAAATATTTTCTCCATTTTTGTTATAGCCATTGCAGCCGCTGAAGCAGCTATTGGACCAGCTATTGTTTCATCAATTTATCGTAACAGAAAATCAACTCATATCAATCAATCGAATTTGTTGAATAAGTAATAGGAATTCTAAGTAGTATTAACCAAACTATACAAATTAGAATATTCATAAATTTGAATTAGCGGATATTATACATAATGTATGATCATGTTTGCGAAATATAGAAGAAATCAAAGTATATAGAAGAAATCAAAGTATCTTGGTTCTTTCCCACGAGTCGATCCCTAAGTAGATTGATTAGAAAAATTCTGGTAAATCTAAATCGTTGATTGATCTGGTATCTAAATATATGAGTGATTTACAAGTTTACTAGATCGAAAATCTTTTATTAACAAAAAGAATCGATAGATCCAATGTCACATTCCGTAAAGATTTATGATACGTGTATAGGGTGTACTCAATGTGTCCGAGCTTGCCCCACAGATGTATTAGAAATGATACCTTGGGACGGGTGTAAAGCTAAGCAAATTGCTTCTGCTCCAAGAACAGAGGACTGTGTGGGTTGTAAAAGATGTGAATCTGCCTGTCCAACGGATTTCTTGAGTGTTCGAGTTTATTTGTGGCATGAAACAACTCGAAGTATGGGTCTAGCTTATTGATACGGTCCAAAAAATCCGACTTGAATACGACTACATTTTATTTTTTTACCTTTACCGACAAAAGCGCGTGCTCAAAAAAAAGATTTTTTTTTGAGCACGCGCTTTTCTGGTCCAAGTGTATCTTGTTTTTACCACGAATTTTTTTCCTTGGTTAACAATAGTTGTAGTTTTGCCAATATTTGCGGGTTCCTTAATTTTATTATTTCCTCATAGAGGAAATAAGGTAATTAAATGGTATACTTTATGTATATGTATAATAGAACTCCTTCTAACAACCTATGCATTCGGGTATCATTTCCAATTGGACGAGCCATTAATCCAATTGACAGAGGATTATAAATGGATCGATTTTTTTGATTTTTCCTGGAGATTGGGAATAGATGGAATTTCTATAGGACCCATTTTGCTGACGGGGTTTATAACAACTTTAGCTACTTTAGCGGCTCGGCCGGTTACTCGAGAATCCCGATTATTCCATTTCCTGATGTTAGCAATGTATAGCGGTCAAATAGGACCATTTTCTTCTCAAGACATTTTACTTTTTTTCATTATGTGGGAATTAGAATTAATTCCAGTTTATCTACTTATATCGATGTGGGGAGGAAAGAAACGTTTGTATTCAGCTACAAAATTTATTTTGTACACTGCAGGAAGTTCCGCCTTCTTATTAATGGCAATTCTAGGTATTTGTTTAGCTGGTTCTAATGAACCTACATTAAATTTTGAAACATCAACTAATCAATCGTATCCTGTAGCACTCGAAATTCTATTCTATATTGGATTTTTTATTGCCTTTGCTGTTAAATCGCCGATTATACCCTTACATACTTGGTTACCAGACACTCATGGAGAGGCACATTACAGTACTTGTATGCTTCTAGCCGGAATTTTATTAAAAATGGGAGCGTATGGATTGGTTCGGATCAATATGGAATTATTACCCCGCGCCCATTCTATATTTTCTCCTTGGTTGATGATGGTCGGCACAATTCAAATAATCTATGCGGCTTCAACATCTCCCGGTCAACGTAATTTAAAAAAAAGAATAGCTTATTCCTCCGTATCTCATATGGGTTTCATCATTATAGGATTTGGTTCTATAAGCGATACAGGACTCAACGGATCCATTTTACAAATAATTTCTCATGGATTTATTGGAGCTGCACTTTTTTTCTTGGCAGGAACAAGTTATGATCGAATACGTCTCGTTTATCTCGATGAAATGGGCGGAATGGCTATCACACTTCCAAAAATATTTACGACTTTCAGTATGTTATCAATGGCCTCTCTTGCATTACCGGGCATGAGTGGTTTTGTTGCAGAATTGATAGTATTTTTTGGAATACTTACTAGCCAAAAATTTCTTTTAATGCCAAAAATACTAATTACTTTTGTAATGGCAATTGGAATAATATTAACTCCTATTTATTCATTATCTATGTTACGACAGATGTTCTACGGATACAAGCTTTTTAATGCTAATGCCCCAAACTCCTATTTTGGTGATTCTGGACCGCGAGAATTGTTTGTTTCGATATCTATTCTTTTACCCGTAATATCCATTGGTATTTATCCAGATTTCGTTTTCTCACTATCAGTTGACAAAGTCGAAGCCCTTATATCTAATTATTTTTATCCATAGTTTTCGTGAGTAAACCAAAAAATCAAACAAAAATCCTATTATTTTTAAAATTGTTTGTTCGAAAATGAAAAATAAGTCCTTTTTATTCTCTGAAATTTGAGAAAAAAAAAGTTATAATTATATTATAACCGGGTATGTCATCAAGCGAGAACCCTTTGTTTTGATTTGCTTCATTCCCATTACTTGATTCAAAAGGTTCTCGCTTGATTTTGATTACACGAAGTTTTCTTATATACACTTATACTGTCCTATGTTTATTTTCTAGTTTTCAAGTACTTTTCTTTCTTAAATTCAATTAGATGTTAATGTAAATGAACCATAACTATGCAACCCTATTCCTAATAAATTAACCCCAAAATAGCACATCCAAATTATAACAAAGCCCATCGAGGCCACAATTGCAGAATTTACACTTTCCCATTTTTTTTTTGTTCGAGTATGTAAATAAATTGCAAATACGGTCCAAGTAATAAATGCCCAAGTCTCCTTTGGATCCCAATTCCAATATGATCCCCATGCTTCATTAGCCCATACTGCTCCCGAAAGAATACCTATCGTTAAAAAGATAAAGCCTAAACTAATAATACGATAACTCCAAAGATCCAATTGTTGAATCAATTGAAATCTGTAATAATTCCTAGAAGAAAGAAAAGAAGTGTTTATGAAACTATTATTTTTTTCTATTATGTATTGACTCTCGCCCAGCGAAAATGGCTCATTTTTGCTTTTAGTAAAAATCCTTATGAAATTTTGAAATGAAATGACTAGAAGAACTAGTGATAATAATGATCCACATAAGAGAGCTGCATAGCCCAACACCATCATACTTACGTGCATCATTAACCAATGGGATTGGAGAGCGGGTACTAATATTTCGGATCGATTCATTTCAGTTAAAAGACCCGAAGTAGCAAAACCTTGGGTAAAAATAGCACTTGGTGCGGTTATTTCGTTTAAATAGTTTTTTTTTTTTTTTAAATATGGAATCATATGAATACTGGATAAACTCCATGAAAGAAAGATTAATGATTCATATAAATTACTTAATGGTAAATGTTGTAAATAAATCCAACGAGTAACTAATAATCCTGTTATACAGGAAAAAGTCGCCATCATCCCCTTGTCTGACGAATCATATAATCCTACGATTTCATTTACTAATAAGGTTAGTAAATAAATTGTAATTAGAATTGAAACGACTGAAAAGGATATATGTGTTAATATATGCTGTAAAATTGAAAAGATCATAAATTTTTTTTAAATAAAAAAAAGTGAATTGAATTCAGTATAGGACTTACTCTTTTAGAAGAGGCCATGCCGCCACTCGGACTCGAACCGAGATGCTCTAGCACTGCTTCCTAAGAGCAGCGTGTCTACCGATTTCACCATAGCGGCTTGTTCGAAATCATAATAACCTTTTTATATTCAATTGTCGAGAGTGGAGTAATCAATTAAATATAAATTTATATATTTTTGATTGATCCTCCGGTTGAAACATAGGATCTAAACTGGGCGTATTCGTCCTATAATCACTTAAAAAAAGTAAAAGGATTTTTTTATTATTTTTTATTGGGTTAAACCAAAAGTAAAGTTAGGATATATCTATTGATAATAACTTAAAGAAAGAATGATTTATAAAACACATTTTGAATTTAATTAATTAGTTTGAACAGCCTATTAGTGATAGTGACTACAAATTTTCTATATGTTCTTCTCTAATTAGTTTATTAAATATATTCACTATACATTTAATATACTAAATACTAAAGTTATGCTCTAAAATTTTTTTATTATCGAATCGATGGGGATTTTTATTTTCCCCATCATAAAAACGATAAAGTATAAGGTTAAATCTTGTTTTGTTCTTGCATTTATTCTTTATTTGACAAAAAAAAGGTATAACATTTTAATTTAAATTAAGTATACACTATAATTGTTTTTTATTATAAATATAAAAGCGAAACAAACGAAACAAATAAAATATTGATCGGGTCAAAACAAAACATTAGATAAATTAGAGAATATAAATTTTTATTTATATTTAGATATTTTTTTTTTCATTTTATATATATTTATATTAACCTATATAAATATATAAATATTAACTTAATATTATTTTAATATTATTTTAATATTATTTTAATATTTTTTTAGTATTTTTTTTTTTAATTAATAAGCATATAACTAAAATAGAAAATATTTTTTTTTTTTTAATAATACAATTTTTAAAAATTTTTTCTAACTTGTAATATAAAATAAAACTTATAAATAAATTAGAAACAAATTCTACTGACTGCTTTTCAAATCAAAATAACTCAGATTATTCCAATCTTTGATTATTTATTTGTTGCATAAAAAAAACTTTTTGAATTCCTTGTAGAAAGAGATTTACCTAACGAAAAGGCTTTCAATGCTGCCCAATATACTTTCTTTTTCCAAATATTTTTACGAATACGTTTTTTTGAGATAGAAGTACGTTTTTTAGGAACTGCCATTAAAAAATTATAATAAGTTTTTAGTTTCTATAGTTGGATGTCAAAGACATCTATTATCTAGTGTTCAAAATAAATTGTTCTTTATTATCCAGCTATCTATCTATCTATTTATTTTCTAGATTGTACTCCTTTCATAAAAATCGCGTAACGTAAATAGACTATAAATATAGTACTGGGAACAAAAAATATTTATATTTTATATTATAAATAATATAAAATATAAATAAAAAACTATTTTTTTCTATTCTAGACAATATCGAATAATTCATATTTATTTTATTGTTTCTCTTATATCCTCATTCAAATCCATATCTATAAAATTCGCTATGCCATAAAAATCTAATTGATTAAATTTGATCTGATAATAAAAAAAATACAAAAAAAAAAGACTGTGTACCCTTCTTTAATGTTCCTGTATAGCTTATTTTTGTAGCGCTACATTCATTTAGATAGTTAATAAAATGGGGCTAAAATACATAAATACATACTAAAAAATATCGAAAGTTTTAATAAACCAACCCCTATACCTTTAACCTTATTAATTTTTTAATTTAATTGGCCAGGCTCACAAAAAAAAGTACATCTAATTTAAAAAGTGCCAATATAAATCGTTTTCTAAAAGCTATATATATATATTTTTTATTTTTAATTAAAAATTCCTCCTTTTAATTTTAGGTAAAATCAAGTCTTGTATGTCATAGTTTGAAGATCATAGTCTTTACTAAAAAAAGGAAATGTCTTTTATTGTAATAAAATACAATCAACTCATCTCCAAAAATAAATCGGTTAATAATTATGAATCCTCTAACTACAATAAATAAACTTTCTGGGAAAAATTATAGTTTTTTGGGATTCAGATCAAATACTTGTTTTCGTGTAATTATTTACCTTTTCTCTATAGAAATTGTTGTAATATTTAATAATACGTAATACTAATTAAGATGAAAATGGAAATTTTCATTTTTTTCATCCAATTTTACAAAAAACGTACTAGGTTTCTTTTTTATTTTTCAATAGTAATTTGTTCATATCATTTGAACAATTTTAATCTCGTGATTTGATGAAATTTTTAAAATAGTTAAAAAGGATTCAAAAAAATTAAGGCTAGAAAATTTTTTAGTAATTTTTTATTTTATTAACCGATCCTTTTCATTTCAAAAAAAAAATAAGAGCCGGTAAATCAGAAACAATTAATTAAGATAAAACTAAAAAGATTTTTATGGAATATACATATCAATATTCATGGATTTTACCTTTTATTCCCCTTCCAGTTCCTATATTAATAGGAGTAGGACTTCTACTTTTTCCAACGGCAACAAAAGATCTTCGCCGTATGTGGGTTTTTCCTAGTGTTTTATTCTTAAGTATAGTTATGAGTTTTTCAACCTATTTATTTATTCAACAAAAAAATAACCCTTCTATCTATCTATCTATATGGTCTTGGACTATCAATAATGACTTTTCTTTAGAATTTGGTTTTTTGGCTGACCCACTTACTTCTATTATGTTAATATTAATCACTACGGTTGGAATTATGGTTCTTATTTATAGTGACAATTATATGTCTCATGATCTGGGATATTTGAGATTTTTTGCTTATATGAGTTTTTTCAATACTTCAATGTTAGGATTAGTTATTAGCTCGAATCTGATACAAATTTATTTTTTTTGGGAATTAGTTGGAATGTGTTCTTATCTATTAATCGGTTTTTGGTTCACCCGGCCTACTGCAGCGAATGCGTGTCAAAAGGCGTTTGTAACTAATCGCGTTGGAGATTTTGGTTTATTATTAGGAATTTTGGGTTTTTATTGGATAACGGGCAGTTTAGAATTTTGGGATTTGTTTGAAATATTCAATAACTTGGTTTATAATAATGAAGTTAATTTTTTATTTGCTACTTTGTGTGCCTTTCTATTATTTGCTGGTGCAATTGCTAAATCTGCTCAATTTCCCCTTCATGTATGGTTACCTGATGCTATGGAAGGTCCTACCCCTATTTCAGCTCTTATACATGCCGCTACTATGGTAGCGGCAGGAATTTTTCTTGTTGCCCGGCTTCTCCCGCTTTTAATAGTTTTACCCTACATAATGAATCTAATAGCTTTGATAGGTATAATAACCTTACTTTTAGGGGCCACTTTAGCTCTTGCTCAAAAAGATATTAAGAGAGGTTTAGCTTATTCTACAATGTCTCAATTGGGTTATATGATATTGGCTCTAGGTATGGGTTCTTATCGAGCTGCTTTGTTTCATTTGATTACTCATGCTTATTCTAAAGCATTGTTGTTTTTAGGATCTGGATCTATTATTCATTCAATGGAAACTATTGTTGGCTATTCTCCAGATAAAAGCCAGAATCTGGCTCTTATGGGAGGTTTAAGAAAACATGTACCGATTACAAAAACATCTTTTTTAGTAGGTACACTTTCTCTTTGTGGTATTCCACCTCTTGGATGTTTTTGGTCCAAAGATGAAATTCTTAATGATAGTTGGCTCTATTCGCCTATTTTTTCAATAATAGCTTTTGCCACCGCGGGATTAACTGCATTTTATATGTTTCGGATCTATTTACTTACTTTTGAAGGGCATTTAAATGTTTATTTTCAAACTTACAGTGGAAAAAAAAAAAGCTCGGTTTATTCAATATCTTTATGGGGTAGAGAGGCGCAAAGGGTCATTAAATATAATTTTTGCTTATTTCCTTTATTAATAAGGAAAAATGGTGAAAGGATTCCTTTTTTTTTTAAAAAAAAATATCGCATTAATTGTAATGTAAGAAGTATGACGGTGCCTTTCTTTACTATTCCTAATTTCGAAACTAAGAATTTTTTTTCGTATCCCCATGAGCCGGACAATACGATGCTATTTCCTATGCTTATATTAGGTCTATTTACTTTATTCATTGGAGTTATAGGAATTCCTTTCTTCAATCAAGAAGGAATGCAGTTGGATATACTATCCAAAGTGTTAATTCCGTCTATAAACCTTTTACATCAAACTAAAAAAAAATGGATGGACTGGGATTGGTATGAATTTATAACAAATGCGACTTTTTCAGTCAGTATAGCTTCTTTTGGAATCCTGAAAGCATCCTTTTTCTATAAGCCTCTTTATTCATCTTTACAAAATTTGAATTTCTTTAATTCATTTGTTAAAAGTATTTCTAATAAACTGAAATTTATTAGAGAAAAAATAATATCTGAAATATATGCTTGGTCATATAATTGTGGTTATATCGATTTTTTTTATACAACCTTCTTAACTCAAGGTATAAGATTATTTTCTGAAAAAATTAATTTTTTGGATAGACGAATAATTGATGGAATTACAAATGGGTTCGGTATTGCGAGTTTTTTCGTAGGAGAGGGTATTAAATATGTAGGGGGCGGTCGAATCTCTTCCTATCTTTTAGTGTATATATTTTATATATTAATCTTTTTATTAATTATCAATGTGGGTTTTTCATTTTGAAAGCGGAGGACATCTTTTTTTTCTTTAAATATTTCTAACTTCGAATTTTCTTTATTCCGATCCACATCCAGATAATAAGTTTCATAAACGGGTCTATTTTTATATTGTGTCTCGAATTCATCTTTTGTTTTTTCCTTTCCATTCACTCGTATCTCTTCCGTTTCATCGATTTTGTCCGGATCCTCCTTTTCTTCCGAAAAAAGGGAAGAAGAAGGATCTTCTTCGTTGGATCCCTCTTGTTCCTGTTTAGTCCCCTTCGTTTCTGAAGTTGTTTCTCCATCTGTTTCTTCCTCACTTTCCCCCCTTTCTGAGGTTTCTTTGAGTATCTTAGTAAGAATGGGTGACGGTATTCTGCCTAAATAGTAGACACAGGTAATAAATAAGAGAATACGAAAGATTCGAGCCATAAAATTTCTCAATTCTGACACTAGGTACTTATTAGATCTAATGTACTTATTAGATCTAATAGAATTATTTTGCTGTATCCAGACTACTACCAATCCACCCCATTTCATGAAAAAAATGTGACCAATTAACCAACCAACAAAACTACTTGTTACAAATAACATCTTGTTGTTGCATCGAAACATATAAATGTTGACTAATCTGACTAACATTGAACTTGGTAAAATGAAATGGTTGAATAATTGAAAAATTAGATTATTCAGGAATACACATTGAATGCTAAGATTACGCATTGAATTTCTGTTAGTAGATCCATAATCAAAAAAGTGTTTGTGATTGTTCCAGAAGAAATGAAACAAAAGATACGGTAGAGCTAGGACAGTTATTGTATGAGGTCTACCCAATGCTAGATGCAGAGGCACATAATAGATCGATATGAACATCATGAGCTGTCCCGTAATAAAACCGGTTGTTGCTGATACTTTCTTCTCGGTTCCTGCTTCTCCTTCTTCCATAACGCGAGCTCGGAGAAGGAAGAGATAAGAGGGCCCTATGGAGAATGTGGTCAGAAATCCATAATAGAGTCCGACCACAACGACCGAATTTATTATCTTGATGCATAAGGATACTAGATTACCTAGTAGAAAAGATTGAAAAATCATCACAAACCTCCCCTTTTTCTTTTCTATTTCAATTTCTGGATTATTATATGATGATTTTTTAACTTTCCATATATAGAAATAGAAAGAGATAGACTAGAAACG